ATAATATTTCTCCTGTCTTCGTTTTTCTTTAATCTTAATGTATTACAAACAACACCCAACAGATTGGGTGTTGTTTGTAATACATTAACGACGCGATTTATTATCGTTTCTTGCATGTCTCGCGAAAGTCAGAGTCGGTGCAAATTCTCCCAGTTTGTGACCTACCATACGATCTGTTATATAAATAGGTAGATGTTCTTTTCCATTATGAATAGCGATTGTATGGCCAATCATTGTGGGGATAATGGTAGATGCCCGAGACCAAGTGACTATTATTTCTTTCTCTTCCTTCATGTTGAGTTTTTCAATTTTGACCGATAAATGATTAGCTACAAAGGGATTTTTTTTTAGCGAACGTGTCACAGCTGATTACTCCTTTTTTACATTTTTCAGATTGGTTTGGTATTCTATGTCCAATATCTCGATTGAAGTATGGAGGTCAGAATAAAGAAAATAATTAGGAATGGGAAAAAGGGAAAATCCTTTAGCTAGATAAGGGGCGGATGTAGCCAAGTGGATCAAGGCAGTGGATTGTGAATCCACCATGCGCGGGTTCAATTCCCGTCGTTCGCCCATCACATCACATTCTTTCCAATTAAAAAATTGGATTTTTCATATTCCTATTTACGGCGACGAAGAATAAAACGATCACTATATTTTTTCCTTTTCCTACTTCTTCTTCCAAGCGCGGGATAACCCCAAGGAGTTGTGGGCTTTTTTCTACCAATTGGGGCTCTACCCTCACCGCCCCCATGGGGATGGTCTACTGGGTTCATAACTACTCCTCTTACTACAGGACGCTTACCTAGCCAACACTTAGATCCGGCTCTACCCAAAATCTTTTGGTTCACTCCAACATTACCCACTTGTCCGACTGTTGCTAAGCAGTTTTTGGATATCAAACGTACCTCCCCAGAGGGTAATCTTAATGTGGCCGATTGTCCCTCTTTTGCAATAAGTTTCGCTACAGCACCCGCTGCTCTAGCTAATTGTCCACCCTTTCCACGTGTGATTTCTATGTTATGTATGGCCGTTCCTAAGGGCATATCGGTTGAAGTAGATTCTTCTTTTTTATCAATCAAAACCCCTTCCCAAACTGTACAAGCTTCTTCCAAAGCATACGGCTTTCTAGATGTATATGATGATATCTAGACAGATGGATCTTATATGAATCGTATGATGAGGTACCACATATATAGGAATCCCAATCTGCCGAATCACTCATGTTAGGATTATGATCTTCTACATCCTAGGTCTCCTTGTTCCGTCATCTGGCTTATGTCCTTCATGTAGCATTCAGACCGAATGATTCTATGAGATTACGTCGATACCGCCACATATTTCGGGTAACGGTAACGTAGGAGACATCCCTATTTTTCCCCGGGGGTATTAATTACCACTGTCTAGCTTTCAATTCGCCTCTGACCATCAAATGAAATGTGAATAAAACGTCCTCCTCTCTTTGATTGGAAACAAGGGGCGCTTCCGGTTCTGTGCATGCTTCAAACCATTTTGTCTTCTCCATATTACCATATCTCTAGAGTCAATAATTTTCGATGAGGAACTACTGAACTCAATCACTCGCTGCCGTGACTCAACAGTTTTCTGTTGAGGTCTATCCCGTCGAGGTACTCCAATTGGATCAGTGATCGATTTCTAGGTTTCGTCGTAAACCTAATTGGCTACTTCCAATTACGTAAATCCATAGTTCAAACCGCACTCAAAGGTAGGGCATTTCCCATTGATATAGGAACTTCTGTACCAGAAACAACGGTATCTCCAATTATAGCCCCTCTGGGATGTAAAATGTATCTCTTCTCACCATCCCCATAGTGTATGAGACAAATGTATGCATTTCGATTAGGGTCGTATTCTATGGTTATGATTCTACCAGATATTTCTTTTTGATTCCGTCGAAAATCGATTTGACGGTATAGACGTTTATGACCTCCCCCTCTATGCCTTGCGGTAATGATTCCTCTGGCATTACGACCTTTACCACAATGATGCCGTCCATAGATCAAATGAGTTCTTGGATTGGATTTCACTTGGCTGTCTACGGCTCCATTGCGTGTGCTTGGGATAGAAGTTTTGTATAAATGTATCGCCGTGTTATTAAGTATTTTGCTTTAAGTTCTTTTCTCTATAAGAGGTGGAATAGAATAACCCGGTTGAAGCGTAATGATCATACGTCTGTAACGTCCCATTCTTCTACCCTTTCGGGGTAGTCGATGACTATTCATAGCTATTACCTTGACACCAAAGAAGAGTTCGACCCAATGCTTTATTTCTGTCCTATTTGATCCTGATTCGACATTAGAAGTATATTGATTGTTCCCCAATAACCGAATACTCTTTTCTGTAAATACTGCGTGTTTGATTCCATCCATAAATCCATTTTATTCCCTATGAGTTCCAGTATCGATAAGAATTCTAGTTCTTACTGTTCATATGTTATGTTATGAATATACCATAACATTCGTTATGTATGGATGATGAGATATTGATACAGAGCCAATTCAAATAGACTTATTGAACGTTCCCATTGGCGTGCATCCAGCAGGAATTGAACCTACGAATTTGCCAATTATGAGTTGGGCGCTTTAACCATTCAGCCATGGATGCTTCACAGGGATCATCGTACATCGTGAATAACCAAATTCCAATTGAAATGAAATCTTTAGGAGGAATCAATGAAACGACACCAATTAACATCCTGGATCTTCGAATTGAGAGAGATATGGAGAGAGATCAAGAATTCTCATTATTTCTTAGATTCATGGATCAAATTTGATTCAGTGGGATCTTTCACTCACATTCTTTTCCGCCAAGAACGCTTTATGAAGCTCTTTGATCCCCGAATTGTGAGTATCCTACTTTCGCGTGATTCACAGGGTTCCACAAGCAATCGATATTTCACGATCCAAGGTGTAGTACTGCTTGTAGTAGTGGTCCTTATGTCTCGTATTAACAATCGAAAGATGGTCGAAAGAAAAAATCTCTATTTGATGGGGCTTCTTCCTATCCCTATGAATTCCATTGGGCCCAAAAAGGAGACATTTGAAGAATCTTTTTGGTCTTCCAACATCAATAGGTTGATTGTTTCGCTCCTTTATCTTCCAAAAGGGAAAAATCTTTCTGAGAGTTGCTTCATGGATCCGCAAGAGATTACTTGGGTTCTCCCAATAAATCAGAAATGTATCATGCGAAGTTCGCGGTGGTGGAGGAACCAGATCGGAAAAAAGAGGGATTTGAGTTGTAAGATATCTAATGAAACCGTAGCAGGAATTGAGATCTCATTCAACGAGAAAGATAGCAAATCTAAATATATGGAGTTTCCTTTTTTATTTTATATGGATGATCCGATCTGCAAGGACCATGATTGGGAATTGTTTGATCGTCTTTCCCCCAGTAAGAAGCGAAACATAATCCACTTGGATTCGGGGCAGCTATTCGAAATCTTAGGGAAAGACTTTCTTTGTTATATCATGTCTGCTTTTCGTGAAAAAAGACCAATGGAAGGGAAGGCTTTCTTCAAACAACAAGGAGCTGAGGCAACTATTCAATCAAATGATATCGAGCATGTTTCCCATCTCTTCTCGAGAAACAAGTGGGGCATTTCTGTACGAAATAGTGCTCCATTTCATATGTGGCAATTCCGCCAAGATCTCCGCGTTAGTTGGGGGAAGAATCCGCACGAATCGGTGAGAAATGTATCGAAAGAGAATTGGATTTGGTTAGACAGTGTGTGGTTGGGGAGCAAGGATCGGTTTGTTAGCAAGTTACGGAATGTATTGTCAAATATTCCATATGATTCCACAAGTTTCGTTCAAGTAAAGGATTCTAGCCAATGGAAAGGATCTTCTGATCAATGCATGGATCATTTCGATTCCATTAGAAATGAGGATTCAGAATCCTACGCATTGATCGATCAAGCAGAGATTCAGCAACTAAAAGAAAGATCTATTCTTTTGGATCCTTCCCTTATTCAAACTCAAACGGAACGAACAGAGATAGAATCAGATCGATTTCCGAAATGCCTTTTTGGATCTTACTACATGTCCTGGCTATTCACGGAACGTGAGAAGCAGATCAATAATCATCTGCTTACGGAAGAAATCGACGAATCTCTTGGGAATCCCACAAGTACAAGATCCATTTGTTCTTTTTTCTCTGACAGATGGTCAGAACTCCATCTGGGTTCGAATCCTACTGAGAGGTCCACTAGATATCATACATTTTTGAAGAAAAAACAAGATGTTTCTTTTGTTCTTTCCAGTCGATCGGAAAATAAAGAAATGGTTGATATATTCAAGATAATGACGTATTTACAAAAAACCGTCTCAATTCATCCTATTTCATCAGATCCGGGATGTGACATGGTTCCGAAGGATGAATCGGATATGGACAGTTCCAATAAGATTTCATTCTTGAGCAAAAATCCATTTTTCCATTTATTTCATCCATTCCATGACCGGAACAAAGGGGAATACACGTTACACCACGATTTGAAATCAGAAGAAGGATTTCCAGAACTATTCACTCTATCAATAACCGAGCCGGATCTGTTGTATCATAGGGGATTTGCCTTTTCTATTGATTCCTACGGGTTGAATCAAACAAAATTCTGGAATGGGGTATTCCACTCCAGAGATGAGTCGAAGAAGAAATCTTTCTTGGTTCTACCCCCTCTTTTTTATGAAGAGAATGAATCTTTTTCTCGAAGGATCAGAAACAAATGGGTCCGGATCCACTGCGGGAACGATTTGGAAGATCAAAAACGAAAAACAGCAGTATTTGCTAGCAACAACAACAACATAATGGGGGCAGCCAATCCCAATCAATATAGATTGAGATTGATCAAAAATCTGATGCAAATCAAATATCGCACCTATGTATACATAGGAAATGTATCCAATCGATTCTTTTTAATGAATCGGTATCCTGATGCGTATAGATACAAATGTTCCAATGGGAGCAAGAGTGAACATTGGGAAGATTTTGTTTCTGAACAGAAGAAGCGTTTTCAAGTAGTGTTCGATCGATTATGTATTAATCAATATTCAATGAATTGGTTCGAGGCTATCGACAAACAACATTTGTCTAAGTCACTTCGTTTCTTTTTGTCCAAGTCACTTCCCCTTTTCTTTGTGAGTATCGGGGATATCCCCATTCATAGATCCGAGATCCGCATCTATGAATTTCAAGATCCGAATGATCCACTCTGCAATCAGTTGTTAGAATCAGTAGGTGTTCAGGTCGTTCATTTGAATAAATGGAAACCCTTCTTATTCGGCGATCATGATACTTTCCCAATACCGAAATTCTTGATCAATGGGGGAACAATAGTATCATTGTTGTTCAAAAAGATACCAAAGTGGATGATGGATTCATTGCATACTATAAAGAATCGCAGGAAACCCTTGGATTCCTATTTCTCAAGGATATCTCACGATCGAGACAACTGGCTGAATCCCGTGGAACCATTTCATAGAAGTTCATTGATATCCTCTTTTTATAAAGCAAATCCACTTCGATTCTTGAATGATCCGCATCACTTCTGGTTCGATTGTACCAAAAGATTCCCCTTTTATGTGGAAAAGACCCGTATCCATAATGAGGATTTGACGCATGGACAATTCCTCAATATCTTGTTCATTCGCAACAAAAAATGTTCTTTGTGCGTCGGTAAAAAAAAGCAGATTTTTTTGGAGATAGAGACTATCTCACCAATCGAGTCACGGGTATCTGACATATTCATACCTAAAGATTTTACACAAAGTGGTGACGAGACGTATAACTTGCACAAATCTTTCCATTTTCCAATTCGATCCGATCCATTCGTTCGTAGCGTTATTTACTCTTACTCGATCGCAGACATTTCTGCAACACCTCTAATAGAGAAAAAAATAGTCCATTTTGAAAGAACTTATTGCCATCCTCTTTCAGATATGAATCTATCTGATTCAGAAGGGAAGAACTTGCATCAGTATCTCGGTTTGAATTCAAGCATGGGTTTGACTCACACTCCATGTTCTGAGAAAGGTTTACCATCCAGAAAGAGGAAAAAAGGGAGTCTTTGTCTAAAGAAATACGTTGAGAAACAACAGATGTATAGAATCTTTCAACGAGATAGTGCTTTTTCCAATCTCTCCAAATGGAATCTGTTCCAAACATATATGCCATGGTTCCTTACTTCGACAGGGTGCAAATATCTCCATTTCACCCTTTTAGATACTTTTTCAGACCCATTGCCGATACTAAGTAGCAGTAAACATTTTGTATCTATTGTTCATGCTATTATGCATGGCTCAGATATATCATGGCTAATTCCTCAGAGGGTTCTTCCACAAAGGACTCTGCTAAGTGTAACTGAGATTTTGAGTAAGTGTTTACTTTTTCTGTCCGAAGAGAGGATTCATCGAAATAATGAGTCACCTGCTCTCTTGCTATGGGCACATCTGAGATCAACACATGCTCGGGAGTTTCTCTATTCAATCCCTTTTCTTCTTCTTGTTGCTGGATATCTCGTTCGTATACATCTTCTCTTCGCTTCCCGAGCCTCTAGTGAGTTACAGACAGAGTTCGAAAAGATCCAATCTTGGATGATTCCATCATACAATATGGAGTTGCAAAAACTTCTAGATAGGTATCCGACATCTGAACAGAATTCTTTCTGGTTAAAGAATCTCTTTCTAGTTGTTCTGGAACAATTAGGAGATTCTCTGGAAGAAATACGGGGTTCTTCTTATGGTGGCAACATGCTATTGGGTGGTGGTCCCGCTTATGTGGTCAAATCAATACGTTATAATAAGAAATCTTGGAATAGCAATCTCATCGATCTAATAAGTATCATACCAAATCCCATCAATCGAATTGCTTTTTCGATAAATACGAGACATCTAAGCCGTACAAGTAAAGAGATCTATTCCTTGATAAGAAAAAGAAAAAACGTGAACGGTGATTGGATTGATGATAAAATAGAATCTTGGGTCGCGAACAGTGATTCGATTGATGATGAAGAAAGAGAATTCTTGGTTCAGTTCTCCACCTTAACGACAGAAAAAGGGATTGATCCAATTCTATTGAGTCTCACTCATAGTGATGATTTATCAAAGAATGCCTCTGGTTATCAAATGATTGAACAACCGGGATCCATTTACTTACGATACTTAGTGGACATTCATCAAAAGTATCTAATGAATTATGAGTTTAATAGATCCTGTTTAGCAGAAAGACGGATATTCCTTGCTCATTATCAGACAATCACTTATTCACAAACCTCGTGTGGGGCTAATCGTTTTCATTTCCCATCTCATGGAAAACCCTTTTCGCTCCGCTTAGACCTATCCCCTTCTAGGGGCATATTAGTGATAGGTTCGATAGGAACTGGACGATCTTATTTGGTCAAATACCTAGCGACAAATTCCTATGTTCCTTTTATTACGGTCTTTCCGAACAAGTTCCTGGAGGACAAGTCTCAGGGTTATCTTATTGATGATATCCATATGGATGATAGTAGCGATATCCATATGGATGATAGTAGCGATATCGATATGGATGATCGTAGCGATATCGATATGGATGATAGTGACGATATGGATGATGACCTTGATATGGAGCTGCTAACTATGATGAATGTCCCAACTATTTCTATGACGCCGAAAATAGAAAGAGACCAATTGGATATCACCTTTCAATTCGAATTAGCAAAAGCGATGTCTCCTTGCATAATATGGATTCCAAACATTCATAATCTCTATGTGAATGGGAATGAGTCGAATTACTTATCCCTCGGTCTATTAGAGAACTATATCTCCGGGGATTGTGAAAGATGCTCCACTAGAAATATTCTTGTTATTGCTTCGACTCATATTCCAAAAAAGGTGGATCCCGCTCTAATAGCTCCAAATAAATTCAACGCATGCATTAAGATACGAAGGCTTCTTCTTCCACAACAACGAAAGCACTTTTTCATTCTTTCATATACCAGGGGATTTCACTTGGAAAAGGAAATGTTCCATGCTAACAGATTCGGGTCCATAACCATGGGTTCCAATGCACGAGATCTTGTAGCACTCATCAATGAGGCCCTATCCATTAGTATCACACAGAAGAAATCCATTATAGAAACTAATACAATCCGATCAGCTCTTCATAGGCAAACTTGGGATTTGCGATCCCAGGTAAGATCGGTTCAGGATCATGGGATACTCTTTTATCAGATAGGAAGGGCTGTTGCACAAAATGTACTTCTAAGTAATTGCCCCATAGATCCTATATCTATCTATATGAAGAAGAAATCATGTCAAGAAGGGGATTCTTATTTGTACAAATGGTACTTTGAACTTGGAACGAGCATGAATAAATTAACGATACTTCTCTATCTTTTGAGTTGTTCTGCCGGATCGGTCGCTCAAGATCTTTGGTCTTCACCCGGACCCAATGAAACCAATTCTTATGGATTTGTTGAGAATGATTCTGATCTAGTTCATGGCCTATTACTATTAGAAGTAGAAGATGCTCTGGGAGGACCCCCACAGAGAGAAAAAGATTGCGGTCAGCTTGATAATAATCGAATGACATTACTTCTTCGGTCCGAACCAAGGAATCCGTTCGATATGATGCAAAACGGATATTGCTCTATGGGTGATCAGAGATTTCGATATGAAAACAAATACGAATCGGGGTTTGAAGAAGGGGAAGGAGCTGTCGACCCGCAACAGATAGAAGAGGATTTATTCAATCACATAATTTGGGCTCCTCGAAGATGTCGCCCTTGTGGCAATTTATTGGATTGTATCGGAATCGAAAGGCCCACTGAATTAGGATTTCCCTATTGGGCTGGGTCATTTCAGGGCAAGCGGATCATTTATCATAAAGAGGATGAGCTTCAAGAGAATGATTCGGAATTTTTGCAGAGTGGAACAATGCAGTACCAGACACGAGATAGATCTTCCAAAGAACAAGGTCGAATAAGCCAATTCATTTGGGACCCCGCGGATCCATTATTTTTTCTATTCAAAGATCAGCCCTTTGTCTCTGTGTTCTCACGTCGAGAATTCTTTGCAGATGAGGAGATGTCAAAGGGGCTTATTACTTCCCAAATGGATCCTCCTACATCTATGTATAAACGCTGGTTCACCAATAATACGCAAGAAAAGCACCTCGAATTGTTGATTCATCGCCAGAGATGTCTTAGAACCAATAGTTCCTTAGCTAATGTATCTTTCCGTTCTAATACTCTATCCGAGAGCTATCAGTATTTATCAAATCTGTTCCTATCTAACGGAACGCTATTGGATCAAATGACAAAGACATTTTTGAGAAAGAGATGGCTTTTCTCGGATGAAATGAAACATTGGATTCATATTCAAGTACTGGATTCTCTGTCGGATAGGCCCTGAAAGGAGAAGAAAGGATGGAATGGCAACAGACGCCTGTGTATTTTCGAATTCCCCCGCCCCCGACCCAATAGTACCCCTTTTTGGAACGTCCGGTGCCAAAGTCACCGAATGGGCCAATCCACAAAATGGACTAGGCAATGTAATGTACTTGATCTGTTGGGTTATGAGTACTGGTGGGTATTTGACCAGAGGTTTCTAGAAATCTACCCTTGTATGATTCCTGTTGAATACTCGGGGGTGGGCGAGGGGCGGACGATTCCCAAACGGGCTATTAGATAGAGAAGATCGCTAAGATTTCGTGATCCGCTGGCGAACCTATCCCAATTCCAACAGCTCAGATTCAGATCGTGGGGATCACCGGAATACTTCGTATCAACAGATAGGATACTCGGTATATCCATAGATCCGAAATCGGTTATGGAATTGCTTATTCAATTAGCATTCTCCATATTATGGATTATTCATGCCTTGAAGAGGACTCGAACCTCCACGCTCTTGAGCACGAGATTTTGAGTCTCGCGTGTCTACCATTTCACCATCAAGGCATCTTGAAAGGAAAGTGAATCGTATTCCATGAATATGATATGATATCCATCTAATGTGATATATGTAATACCTGACAAGGATGAAGTGTTGGGGTCTTTCCATCGATCGGTCACATAGGCCTAAGTCAGACATCCAATTGCTTGGATTTGCATTATTCGGCGGTATATATATCAAAAATATGTACAATCCAACCTAGTTCTTGATTGGAATTCAATAGAAACCAAAAGAATGGAATATGGCACCAAATCACGATAGGACAGATATTTCAAAAGCAGGCCTACCTATTTGGAATCCTAAATGGAATGTAAGGGCGTAGGGATCCATAGGTAAACATAGTATCTATTTGCATACGCTCGAATGACCTCTTCTCATATCTCATAATAAGAATGTACCCTATTCCGGTCTGGTTCGGTATGGAATGAACTTATAATCTGATGATCGAGTCGATCCCATGATTATAAGTTCATAACCTCGGCCCATTCCCATTTTCTTTTTGG